TCTTTAGTACCTTCAGTGGTTCCTATCCCTGTCATGTTCCTTGGATTATTTACAAGTGGTATTCAAGCTCTTATTTTTGCAACTTTAGCCGCGGCTTATATAGGTGAATCCATGGAGGGCCATCATTGAAATAGTCTTTTTTTTTTAGCTTAGTGTAAAGCAATGTATGTGCGGCTCAAGATGATTTACTTAAGGAATAGAAATATACAAGACTCTATATACGATAGAAAGCAATAGGAACAAACGATTAAATAAAAAACAGGAGAAACAATTCTCCTTTACAGTTGATTTTATTCAATAATTGACCAAAAGAATTAAATATTAATTTAATTGCATGAACTTAGAGCAATCAAATAATGATAGTTCTATGCAATAATTCGCCCAAATCAATTTGATTTGCTCATTTAGATTGTATTCGGTTGGAATAATTATAAAGAAAACGGAAGACAGAAAAGAATTTACAAAAAACGGGATTCCTAAAAAAATGGATTGATTCTCGAATCCGATTGAATCTAATGGTTTACGTTATGGAAGAAAAACATGTATATGTGATATTAGATATTGACTACTTATATATGAACTAAAGATCTATTTCATTTGCCCTACTACTGTGTGTGGGTTCCAATAGAAGTCCTTTCGTATCGTTGTGGCTGTGAATTGGCTGAATAAAGAGATGAAATCAAGAAAAGATGGAAGAATTGAAATAACAGCTCGGAACTAAGAAATGGCAGAACAAAAGTTCTATGGATTCACAAAAACTCGGTGGATAGAAACGAAAAAAGAGATATCGAAGTAGTTCTGATGATTCAATAATATTATTACTTAAATTCGAAGTTCTTAGTTACTTCGACTGGATAAATCCTATCAATGGAATAATTAAGTCATAATTCATTGGTTGGTTGTATCATTAACCATTTCTTTTTGTTGGTACGAGGAACTTATCATGAATCCACTGATTTCTGCTGCTTCCGTTATTGCTGCTGGATTGGCCGTAGGGCTTGCTTCTATTGGACCTGGAGTTGGTCAAGGGACTGCTGCGGGTCAAGCCGTAGAGGGTATCGCGAGACAGCCCGAGGCAGAGGGAAAAATACGAGGTACTCTATTGCTTAGTCTAGCTTTTATGGAAGCTTTAACGATTTATGGATTGGTTGTAGCATTAGCACTTTTATTTGCGAATCCTTTTGTTTAATTGTTTTATCTTAAAATAGGAAAAATATGTATTTTTCCTATTTTATGGCCTTGGACTTGTCGTTTGCTTTTTCAAATTAGATCAAGATTTGACTCCTACAATTCTTTATTGGTTGAGAAAACAACCTACGGGAAGGGCTGATTTGCAGATGAGGAATTAGCATACCGACTCGCTTTCATCCTTCCCGTTCGTAGTCCAAGGGAAACTCTTTTTATGAGGTGTTTCAACAATCAAGGGGGTAGTTCATATCGAATATTTTTTAACTCGATTTCAAAAAAAGAATAAATAAAAAAGAGGGGCAAAGTGATAGAAAAAGAACTCTGGTCGATTTTTTAGTCTATCTATAAGAGGAGATTATATGAAAAATGTAACCGATTCTTTCGTTTCTTTGGGCCACTGGCCATCTGCCGGGGGTTTCGGATTTAATACCGATATTTTAGCAACAAATCCAATAAATCTAAGTGTAGTGATTGGTGTATTGATCTTTTTTGGAAAGGGAGTGTGTGTGAGTTGTTTATTTCAAGAATAGGCTGGATCCAATCAGCTGTACCCTTTTCCGTTATAACTAGGAAAGAAAGGTGCATAATCTCGCGAATTACTTCTAAAGAAATTATATGGAAGAACCACAGCATTTCGTGATTAATTGGCAAATCCATTTTGATTCTCTAGCAACCAATAATGTGGGGCTGTTAAGATGGTTAAAGCAAACTGTTTGAAGTCTAGACGCAGCATGGTACTCTTTCTACCACTATGTTAATATAGAGATGGTTTAAAAATGAATATTTTATCGATATAGAACACTCATCTCGATAAAATGATTTGAACCGCTTAGTCTAAAAAGGGCGTTTTCCCTCTTTTATCCAATGCTGAATCGACGACCTATCCCTTATGTATAAGTAAGAAGAATTTTTTGGATTTGAACTGAAGAAAAAAAAAGAAACAACTTTGCTGACAATTACATATTTTTGATTTTGTCAGAAGAGTCCTCCAAGTATTTTGGTTTTGCATTATTTTTCATTTTTTTTTGACTATGAATAAAGAAGAGAGGATAGGCTCATTACATTCATAAAAAAAAGCTATGAGAATTTACCCTAAGTAATTGAGCGTGAGAGCCAAATGAATCGAAAGATTCATGTTTGGTTCGGGAAGGGATTATGGAAGTTTAAAAATGAACGGAAAGATAATCTACTTTCATTAAGTGATTTATTAGATAATCGAAAACAGAGGATCTTGAATACTATTCGAAATTCAGAAGAACTGCGTGGGGGGGCCATTGAACAGCTGGAAAAAGCCCGGGCCCGCTTACGGAAA